ATAATACTAATATTCATATGGTAATCTTTATTAAAATACTTAAAAAAATAAAAATAGATTTATTATTTATATATCCAAATCTTAATGCCCAATAGTCCATGATTAGTTATAATTGTATGAGAACAGTAATCAATCTTAGCATCTATTCTTTGTAAAGGAACTTTGCCTTCTCTAATCCATTCAACACGGGCTATTTCTTTACCATCAATGCGCCCTGATATTTTTACTTGTATACCTTTAATACCTGTTTTTTCAGTTAATTCAATAGCCTTTTTAATTGATTTTCGAAAGGGTACTCTATCTTTTAATTGTAAAGCTATATACTCTGCAATAATAATAGGTTGTTCATAAGGTTTTTCAATCCTTTTTATTAAAATATTAAGTTGATTATTTACATAAATAAGCTCTCTTTTTAAAGATATTTTCAATCTATTTAGACCTTGTTCTTGTCCTTCTATTAATAAATTTGGGAATCCTATATATATTATTACTTTAATTATATTTATTTTTTTTTTAATCCCTATATGAATAATACTTTCTAAATATAAGGATATTATTTTATCTTTTCTTACATAATCCTTAATATATTTTCGTATTCTTACATCTTCTTGTATATTCATATAAAAATATTTTGGTTTTGCAAACCAAAAAGAATGATAAACTTGAGTTGTTACAAGTCTAAAACCAAGTGGATTTATTCTTTGTCCCATATTTTTTTTTTAGTATCATTAGTTACTTTAATAAATAAATTAACTAACGATGAGATTCACTATCCTTTTTTGTATGTTTAATGAAAGTTTTAGTGGGTGCGAACTCTCCTAACTTGTGACCAACCATACGATCCATAATATAAATAGGTAAATTATTTTTTCCATTATAAATGGCGATTGTATGTCCAATCATTATGGGTATAATGGTAGATGATCTAGACCAAGTAACAATAATATAATAATCCTCATTTAGATTATCCATTTTTTCTATTATTTTTATCAAATAATTAGCTACAAAAGGATTTTTATTTTTATTTATCACATTTTAGTCCTTTATTTCAGTTTTTATATTTTCGTCGACGAATAATAAATATATTACTATATTTTTTTATTTTCCTACTTTTTTTTCCAAGAGTAGCATAACCCCACGGGGTTGTAGGTCTTTTTAGACCTATTGTAGACCGACCTTCACCGCCCCCGTGGGGGTGATCTACGGAATTCTTTACCACCCCTCGCACTATAGGACGTTTACCTAACCAACACTTTGACCCGGCTTTACCTAAATATTTATTATTAACCCCAATATTACCTACTTGTCCGATTGTTGCTAAACAATTCTGTAAGATTAGTCTAATCTCTCCAGAAGGCAATCTTAATGTGGCCCATTTATTTCCTTTTGCAATAAGTTTTGATACGGCACCTGCTGATTTAGCTAATTGTCTTTTCTAAACGTTATTTCTATATTGTGCACGGTTGTGCCTATGGGTATATTGGTTGAAGTAGTTATTTATGGATCATAAATAACTCTTCCCAAACTGTACAAGCTTATTATAAAGCATACAGCTTTCTAGATGTTTTATCATTGAAAGATTTTAATAAAAATTAAATATACAATTACAATAAATAATCCTAGGTATTCCCGTATCCATCATCTGGCTTATAAATCTTTATGTAGCATTCAATTCAGATCGTATGACTCTAGTAAAATACGTACATAATATAAAAAAAGGGGGATATAAAAATAAGATAATTATCTTATTTTTATAACATAGGAGGCATATTTTTATCCAGGATTCTTATACCTAATTATTTTAATTTGCCTTTGACCATCAAATTAAATGTAAAAACCTATCTTATTGCATAAAGTAGCCCTTACTATTTTAATTTTATTTATGCTTTAAACAAATAAATTCTTGTTTTCTCCATATTATATTCTTTATATATCAACTATATTTTATATTAATAACTAATTAACTCCAATCATTTGCTAACATACAAATAAGTTTTCTTTTTAAGTATATCCTTTGTATCCATGATTATGATCAAATTTAGGTCATATCGTAAACCACCTAATTGGTTATTTCCATTCACATAAATAACTAGTTCAAATCGCACTCAAAGGTAAGGCATTTCCCGTTGATATAAGAACTTCTGTACCAGAAATTATGGTATCTCCAATCATAGCCCCTCTGGGATATAAAATATATCTCTTTTCACCATCCTCATAACTTATCAGACAAATATATGTATTTCTATTTGGATCATATTCTATATTTATAATTATACCAGATATATTTTTTTTATTCCGCCTAAAATCTATTTTACGATATAAACGCTTATGACCGCCTCCTCTATTTCGGACAGTAATTATCATAATACGACCTTTACCACAATTATATTGTTTAGATATCAAATTCCTCTGTGGATTATATCTCGTTTTATTTAACAAATATATATTATTTTTATGTATTCTATCAAGTGGAGCTTTGTATAATTTTATTATCATTTTATAAATTATTAAATTATTTTAAATTATTAATTCTAATTATTAATTCTTATATTTTATATTTTAATATTTTTTATTTTTATTTTATATTATTAAAATATTAAAAATAAAATAATGTAAGTGGAATATAATAACTAAACTAATAAATATAAAATATATATAAAATATATATAAATATAATTAATAAATTAAATATTAATAAATTAAATATAAAATATTATAAAATATATATAAATATAAATAATATATATATAAATAATAAATATATAAAATATATATAAATATAAATAATATATATAAAATATATAAATTATAAATAATAAATATATAAAATATATATAAATATAAATAATATATATAAAATATATAAATTATAAATAATATAAATAAAAAAAATAAATAAATTAAATAAATAATTATAAATTATAATTATAATTATAATTTATAATAAAATAATAAATAAATATTAATAATAATAATATAAATTATTAAATTATATAAATTATATAAATAATTTAAATTATATAAATTATATAAATAATTAAATAATAATAAATAATAAATATATTAAATATATATAAATATATAATTATATAAATATATAAAAAAAAAAATAAAATAAAAAATATAAATTAAAGTATTTAGGAGGAAATAATGATAATGAAACTAAACTGGATATTTGAATTGATAGAGACAAAGAATCATAGGTATTTATTAAATTTATGGACAAATTACAATTTAGTAGTATTTTTCATTAAAATTTTATTGCAACAAGAACATTTTATGAAACTATTTTACTTTCAAAATTGGAGTATACAATATTTTTCACGTGATCAAAATAGTTCAAAATATAATGGTTTTATTAGTTATTTACTCTTTTTATTTATAATTATTATCTTATTTCATATTAAAAATAAGATAATAATAGAAAAAAAGAATATATATTTAATTAATATTTTACCTATAAATTATAATTTTATTCAATCTATCAATAATAAATATTTTTGGTCTTACAATATAAATAATTTAAAAGAATATCTTCTTCATTATTTTTTAAATAATGAAGAAGATATTCTTTTATTAACACCAATAAAACCAATAAAAAAAAAGCATATATATGAATTTGAATTTTACAGAGGATCACAATGGTGGAGATATTGGTTTGTAAAAAAATTAACAAGAATATTTTTAAGTTGTCATTTATTTCAAACGAATGGGATATTATCCGAAATATTTCTTTCATTAATAAAGAAAGATAAAAAAGATATAGGATTTATATTTTGTTACTATATAGATGATTTAAAATATAAAAATAAAAATAAAGAAATCAATTTCAATTTTAATTTGGAAAAATTATTAGTAATTTTAGGCAATAAGTCAGTTTGTTATATAATATATACTTTTTATAAAGAAGCATTAACAATTAATAAAGATAAGAGTTTAGGCAAGTTACACAAATTATACTTTAAAATATTATCAAATATAAAAGAGGATTCCGCACGATCCATTTTAATGCGAATAATAATTTCTAAGCAGAATGAAAAGGATTATAAATTTATATATGATATTAATAATCCTTTTATTAATTTTATGAATATGAATAAGGATTCAAAGGATTCAGAATATATAACTTTTATTTATAATATTTATAATACAAATATTAATAAACTTAATGATAAATTAATAATTTTTAAAACTTCCTTTATTCAAAAAGAAAATAAATTAGATCTATTTAATTTAAAAAAATCTTACTTATATCATATATTAATAGAAGTATTTGTCTTCAATATTAAAAGATATATTTATTTGTTATTATATTATATATATAATATAATTTTAGATCTTTATATGGGTTCAAAACTTTTAAATAATTTTTATAGTAATATAGAAAGTAAAGAAATGGGAGAGTTATTTAAAATAATTTTATATTTAATAATAAGAGAAAAAAAATTCATATTATTTCATCCTAGTGATTATTTCATTAAGATGAATATAAGGAATAAAAAAAAAAAAATCTTTGATTTAGTAACGAGATTAAAATTCAGAATAAATGAAAAAATAATGATGAGTTATACTTTATCTTTACCAATTAAATTGAGATATCTCAATTTAATTGGTAAAGATAAAGTATTTCAAATAGAAATAAATAAAGCTATAAGTATTGTACCTATTATAAAATATTCTTATGAGTCACTATTCTTATTTTTGAACAAGTCCCTTAATTATTTATTTATAAATATAAGTAATATCCATATAGATATAAGATCTATAAAAGAAAAAATAAATTTGAATCAATTTATTTTAAGATATATATATATTTATTTAATAAAAAAAAAAAAAGAAGAATATAAAAAAGAATTTAACCTTTCTATTAGATTACATGAACAATATAATTGGTTAGAAACCTCAAATTCAGATATAGTTTCCTTGAGAACTTATTTTTTTAAGATTAATAGATTTAAATTATTCAAAAATAAGAATAACTTATGGTTTTATTATAAGAGAGTATTACTTTTAAAAAAAAAAGAACCTTATATTAATACTTATAATTATAATTTAATGTACGTAAATTTACTAGATAGTTTTATCTTGTCTGGTTGCAAAAATATATTTTCTGTAAGTATCGGTAAAAACAAGTATTCTTTTTCTTTATTGAATATAAATATTCGTTTACCAATAATACCAATAAAATCAAAATTAATTGATATAGATATATTAATAGATAAAAATTTATCAACAAATAGTTTTATATATCAATTAAATAATTTATACAAATATTTACATTTTACAAATATAACAGAACTTTTCCTTCAGAAATATATCTACTTGATAGAAGATTTTTCTGAAACATATTTAACAGAAGAACAAGTATTTCTTTTAGAAAAAAATAAGATTAAGTCTATTTTAGATATTAATATATCTCATTTCGAAAGGGATGCTCTATATAAGTATCTCATTATCAATCGAGATTCAATAATGGGTTTAAAGTACACTTACTTTTTTATTAATAAATTAACCTTACCATTATTTGAACATTTTAAAAATAAAAAAGAACAGGATCCCATCTTGATATATAAAAGGATCTTTTATATATCAAGATGGGATACATTACAAGCATATATGCCATGCTTACTAATTTTTACAAGTTGGACATATATTAAATTAATTATCTTAGACAGCATATATGATATCTTCTTAAGTAGTATTCAAAATTATATATATATTTTTTATGATACTATGAATAAATTGGATGGATTTATTAAATTTATTATTCATGAATTAATTAGTAATCTACAATATATACCTATAAATGATACTTTTAATGAAATATTACATAATATACTTTTGTACATAAAATCATATACAGCATCAAAAAATACTAGTAAATTATTATGTTTAATTTTTATATTTATTTTTACACAACTCTTATTTTTTTACCAATCCTATTGTGAGTTGCAAAAAGAATTTGAAGAGATAAAATCGTTAATAATCCCATCATATATAATGGGATTAAAAAGAATTATATATAGGTATCCTATATATAATTCTTTTTTAGTTATTACAGAAAAATTTGAAAACTATATTTTCTTCAATTTTTTTTTTAAAATTAAAATGTGGATAAAAATCATACCAAATCCAATTAATAGAATAAAATTTTTGAAGAATACAATGTTCTTAAGTAAGATAAGTAAATATATCTTTTATTTGATAAATAAAAGATATAAAATAAAAAAAGATTGGATTAATGATAAAATAGAAATATGGGTTGCAAACAATATGAATATTTTTGATGAAGAAGAAAGAAAATTTTTAGCTCAGTTTTTAACTTTAAAAGAAGAAAAATACCTTTTAAATCTCTTATCGGGTATGGATCATGAATTTATATCCAAGAATATATTTAGTTTTAAAATAAATGATCAACCAGGATTTATTTCATTACATTACTTATTGGATATACATCAAATAGATATAAGTACTTATATATTTAAAAGATCTATATTATTAGAAAGACATATATTATTATCTCATTTTCATAAAATAAATTATTCACAAATATTTTGCGGATTTAATAGATCTAATGAAAAACCTTTTTCATTACGTTTATCCTTATCTTATAAAGGTGTTTTAGTTATAGGTTCAATAGGAACTGGACTATCTTATTTTATGCAATATCTAACAAATAAACCTTTAGTACCCTTAATTACGATATTTATAAGTAAATTTTGGGGATACAAAAAAAAAACTACTAAATTTAAATTATTTGATTATTTTGATAATAATGTTAATAGTGTGTATAATACTGATGATATTTATATTAAAAATATAAATATGTTAGCTATGTCTACAGCATCAAATTTAGATCAATTAGGTCTAATTCTTCAATTTGAATTAGCAAAAGAAATATCACCTTGTATAATATGGATTCCAAATATACATTATCTACAAATAAGTGAGTTTAATTACTTTTATATAGGTGTAGGAATATTAGATAACTATCTATTTGGAGATATTGAAAGATCCTATCTTGGAAAAATTATTGTTATAGCTTCAACTCAGATTCCAAAAAAAGTTGATCCAGTCTTAATAGATACTAATAGATTTAATATATGTATTAATATACGAAGACTTATTCTTTCACAACAACAAAAACAATTTTTTATTATTTCCTATACCCGAGGTTTTTACTTTGAAAATAAAAT